ATTTGGGGCGTAGCCAAGTGGTAAGGCAACGGGTTTTGGTCCCGCTATCCGGAGGTTCGAATCCTTCCGTCCCAGAGCATACTCTTTTTATATATCAGAATAACGATATCCGAATCTAAATTGCTCTTTTTTTTGTTTTTAATAACCTTCTTTCTAAGAGTCAAATATTGGAGAAAGTGTGATTCTTGCTTTTGATTTTGAATGATTTCTTAAGATTGACACTCGAAGAACTGCGAGATTGGTGGATCTATTCTATCGAGTTATTTGATCTATCGGGTTATTTGAAGATGCAAGGTAGATTCAAAAAGATTAGTTTATTTGTGTTATTTATAATATTCGTGATATTATTATTAATGATATTCTTTTTTTTTACTTTTATTATATATTATACTTTTCTATTCTAATTCTAATTAAAAATAAAAAAATATATATATATTACTTTTATTATATATTATACTTTTCTATTCTAATTCTAATTAAAAATAAAAAAATATATATATATTGCATTCATACAATATGGGTTAGTTTGAATTCTTATTGAGGCTTTTTCTTCCTAAATTATATATTTATTTCATATAGCATATAGAAGGAAATTGATTTCATATACATATAGAAGGAAGAAGTATAGATAGATTACTATGGATCGACCGAACCGATGACTATTCATGATTCCATAATTGAATCAATGTTCCAAACTAGAGGAATGTTATGGTAAAACTTCGTTTGAAACGATGTGGTAGAAAGCAACGTGCGACTTGAAGGACATGATCGGCTGTGGATGTCAAAACCCACCACTTTCCATTATGTAGAAATGAAGGTGCTTTTTGCTCGACATCCTTTGTTCTATTATAATCCGGCTTTTTGTTGGGTTGTAATGTAAATAGTACAGGATGGAGCTCGAAGAGAAACATCTATTTTTCAGGGGCAAGGATCTAGGGTTAGTAATGGAAATCAATAAGCTGGAACAACTTCATAAGTCTATTTTTGATATAGAAATAGAGATCGAAAGGCTCCGATTCAAACTATTTTCAAATCAAAAAGAAAATTGTTGGAATTGGTAAAACTCTTTCGATCAAAAGTGTATCATGCGGGAATTAATCGTTCATATGATTCTTTGATAGAAAGAAAAAAGAGAGAAAAAAAGGGCATGTTGCTGCCATTTTTGAAATGATTAAATATCGCCGAAGTAATGCCTAAACCCAATGATTCAAGGAAAAGATAAAAGATCCTAGAACAAGGAAATACCCTTTTCAATTTTCTCAACAACTAGATTAAAATGAAGAATCCAAATAGATTCTAAGCGAGACAAACTAAAAAGGGGTTAGAGACCACTCAATAAAAGAATGCCTAAGGATTTTTTTTGAGCATTTTGAGAGTTATTTGACTTGAGTTATGAGAGTACGAATGCTTTTTTTCTTCTTTTTTTTTCGAAAAAAAAAAAGAAGGTTTAACAGTTTAAATGTCTAATTGATTTGCTGGTTTATGGATTTTTTTGACATTATAATTCCATACATAGACATAACTTTTAATTAATCATTTTTTTTCTCGAGCCGTACGAGGATAAAACTTCTTATACGTTTCTAGGGGGGGGTATTATTTAACTACATCTATCCCAATGAGCCGTTTATCGAATCGTTGCAATTGATGTTCGATCCCGAAGAGAGGGAAGAGATCTTCGAAAAGTGGGTTTTTATGATCCGATAAATAATCAAACCTATTTAAATGTTCCCGCGATTCTCTATTTCCTTGAAAAAGGAGCTCAACCCACAGGAACTGTTCATGATATTTTAAAGAAGGCGGGGGTTTTTACAGAACTTAGTCTTAATCAAACAAAATTCAATTAATGAAATACAAAAAAGAGGGTGTGGATGATTCATATCTAGCTTTGTATAAATTTTTCTTTATTATTTCCTCCCCCCTCTTTTGTTCTATTCATATTTTAAAATTTATTATTCGTATTTCTTATTACTTTGCTACTATAGAATATTGCTACTCTATTATAGTGCTACTCTACTATAGAATATTGCTACTCTAAAATATATTCTATAGAATACCGTGTTCTATAACAACAAAACCGGATTTTATGGAGCTAATTTTATTGATATAAAATATAGAGAAAAAAGATCAATTGAATAAATGAAGTAATTGCATTTTAAAAAATAACATAAAATAAGATAAAAAAACAGATAAAATAACATATAAAAATAGAAAATATTAATAATAATTAATAAAAAATAATAATTATAATAAAAAAAAATAAAAATAATAATTAATAAAAAAATTGACTTAAGTCTTTTTTTTTCATTGTCTTTTTTATAGTCTTTTTTATATTCTTTATTCTTTTCTCAACTCTCAACATTTCTATTCAAAATTGACAATTATATTGACAACAGCGTATCGAACAAATATAATTCGATCATAGATAAATAGATCTATTTATCCCCGCCCACAAGTTTGGCACTTCACTTCATTCAAATAACGGGTTATTTCTATAGAATTT